CAAAAACTTTCAATTGAACTTTTTCTTTGAATTGCTATTTTTTCTTATTCTCGGAAATTTAGGTAAGTACTTTAGAAACATATATGTACAAAAAGAACATATTTTATTTAGCTCCTTCATGTCTACTTTAACTAGTTATTTCGGTTTTTTACTAGCGGCTTTAACTATAACCTTCGCTTTATTTATAGGTCTAAACAAGATACGACTTATTTGAAATTAATTGAATGAACAACTCAATAAATCTTTCTGTAGGATTCCGTCTATTTTATTGTTCTTTACTGCGACAATTGATAGTTTTTGGTTATTGAAATTCATGGGGAATTCGGATTCATATTTAGGGATAGATATTACCTTTCTTGTTTTTTTTCAAATGAATTCAAATGATTGAAGTTTTTCTATTTGGAATTGTCTTAGGTCTAATTCCTATTACTTTGGCTGGATTATTTGTAACGGCATATTTACAATACAGGCGTGGTGATCAGTTGGATCTTTGATTAATTAACAAATCTTTTTTTGATTGACCTCCTCCTTTCTCGAATCAACAGGAGGTCAATCAAAAAAAGATTAGATTATTGTTCATTTATTTTAGTCTAATTCTAAAATTCAATTTGCCCTAACAACAATAGAATCACGCTCTGTAGGATTTGAACCTACGACATCGGGTTTTGGAGACCCACGTTCTACCGAACTGAACTAAGAGCGCTTTCTTATCACAATAGATAAGAAAGACTGGAAAGAAATTCTTTTTTATAGTTCAAAACTATCTCTACATCCGGTATGCATACATTATCTATCATATAGAGTATCATAAAAAAAAATGAGAGATTACGTATGTCCAATTTTAATCAAAATTTTAATTAATTCCTCCTTACTTCTCAGAGGAAAAGTAATTAGGTAGGGATGACAGGATTTGAACCCGTGACATTTTGTACCCAAAACAAACGCGCTACCAAGCTGCGCTACATCCCTTTCAATTCAATTAGTTTTATAGTGTAATTGTAAAGAATCCTTGTATTGTTTTCCACATTCTTCTTATTTTCCATATAAATACATAATTTTATTTTCCCTGGCATTTTCTCTTCTTTTCGGTCTCTTCTTATATAAGGTCTATATAGAAAGGATTTTTATATTTATGTATATGAAAACCTGTCGTAAACTAAAAAAATGTATATTTTGCGGGAATGCTCAGTTCAGTAGAACGGGGCATGCTATTCTTTTTCTTAAAAATATATCTTATCCACTATAATTATATTATTGTAAATTTGAATTTGACTTAGCTTAGGCATTTTATTTTGTGTACAAAGACAAGTATTCTTTAACTATTATATATACATCGGATCATAGAGTAGATATGTATTACTTTTATTTTATAAAAAATTAAAAAGGAGGATTTTCAATGCGAGATTTCAAAACATATCTTTCCGTGGCACCGGTACTAAGTACTTTATGGTTTGCGTCTTTAGCTGGTATATTAATAGAAATCAATCGTTTTTTCCCAGATGCGTTGACATTCCCCTTTTTTTCATTCTAGTTATTGATAAAGGAAGGGGTTGGCAAAGATTAGAGATAGAATCAACTATCTGTGAATAATCCCTACCTTCTTTTTTTTTTATTTTAGAAGAAAAAACGAAAGAGGTTTAGTTTATTTAGATTTAGTAAAGAAGAAAAGTGGATTCAACCTCACCAAAACTTGGGTTGGGTCTAGGTTAAGAGTATTCTACACGATACTTAAACGAAATACTGTGATTAGAGATATATATAGTTAGAAACTTTTTGAATTTGATTACGCGGTAGTTCTCTACTTATATATTATTACTCTATTGATTTCAACAAAATCTTTCAAATTGCGAGTTGTATTTCTAGTTAGTAACTTCTATTTTTGCAACTTTTCTATTTTTTTCCTTTCTTCAAGAAATCAAGAAAAATAGAAAAGTTGCTTGAATTAAATATCCAAAGGGGGTTCATGGCTAAGGGTAAAGACGTCCGAGTAAAAGTTTTTTTGGAATGTACTGGTTGTGTTCGAAAGAGTGTTAATAAAGGATCAAAGGGCGTTTCCAGATATATTACTCAAAAGAATCGCCACAATACGCCTAGTCGGTTGGAGTTGCGAAAATTCTGTCCCTATTGTTACAAACATACAATTCATGGAGAGATAAAGAAATAGATTGAACTGGACGTTTATTTATTATCCTTTCAAGTAAGGAGACAAAACAATTCTCATTATATATTATTCACTTTTTTTTATAGAAAGTGTATTTCTTTGTTTATTTCTATTTTATAATTATTATATATAATATAAAATAGAAATAAACAAAGAAAATCCTATTTTGGCTGGACCTAAAAAAAATTAGAATTAAGAAATAGGATTTTTGGTATAAGTAATAAATAAACTAAACAAACTATGGATAAATCCAAGCGACCCTTTATTAAATCCAAACGTTCTTTTCGTAGGCGTTTGCCCCCAATCCAATCGGGGGATCGAATTGATTATAGAAACATGAGTTTAATTAGTCGATTCATTAGTGAACAAGGAAAAATTTTATCTAGGCGAGTGAATAGATTGACCTTGAAACAACAACGATTAATTACTAGTGCTATAAAACAAGCTCGTATTTTATCTTTGTTACCTTTTCTTAATAATGAGAAACAGTTTGAAAGAGCCGAGTCGACTACTAGAACTGCTAGTTTTAAAACCAAAAATAAATAAAAAAATAGACTTATTCTTTATTTAATTGATAATGGAATTGAATCAAAATTTGAATCTGAACTTAAGCACGGATTGGGGGTTTGTTATAAAAAATATGATAATCTAGAAAAATCTAAATTTGATTATCACGTCGTAAGATAATATAAAAATTGGGAATTTTTTTTGAATGGATTTGTTAATTTTTATTTATTTATCGTATTTTATCAGACTAATTTCTACTTTATACTCCCGGAGAATAAACTCCGGGGAACTTCATTTAAATCATTTCGAGATATTTTTTGCAATCTTCTTTTTTTATGATCTCATTGTAAATCATATAAATACAATTTGGATTGAATATAGCTATTTGTGCAAGTATTTTACGATTAAGAAGCAACTGTCTCTTGTACAGATCATGTATAAATTTACTATAATTATAGTATACTCCTCTTTCGCGAATTGCTGCATTTATTCGAATGATCCACAAACGACGAAAATCTCTCTTTTTCCTATCTCTATCCCGATGAGCCGAAACCAAAGCTCTTATTTTCTGTTGAGCAATAGTTCGAGTAAGTCTTGAATGAGCCCCGCGAAAGCTTGATCCAAAAAGACGAATTTTGTTTCGGCGTCTTCGAGCTATATATCCTCGTTTAACTCTAGTCATTGAATAAATGTAACTTTGATGAATAACTAATTGATTTTTTTCTTTGAGTTATTCTTTTTTTCCCTGGCGTATTAATAACAAAACGGATTTTTCCAATGTATAAAATAAAAATTCCAATGGCTTTTGCTACTATAACCTTCCTGACCACTATTTTTTTCTTTTTTTTTTCATTTCGCCTTAAAACAAGAAAAAAAAGAAGAACTTGTATTAAAAAAGGAAATAAAAAAATGCAAATTAAAGTTAAATATCGATGATTACAGAAATAGTGGGTTCCTTCGTTTCTATGGTTACTTTTTAAACGGCGAGGTCCTTTCTATACACCGGAGCCCTTTACTTCATTCATTTCCAGAATCTTATTAATAACTTGTACAGTTCAAACGTTTTGGCTCTACCCATGAATTATACAGTAATAGGTCTTTCACAATGAGATTCACCTATATATACAGTAACGGTATTTCATTTTGAAAGTTAGCCACATAGCTGACCTTGTTAGTCCGTTCTTGCAAAAATGGGAGCAGAATTTTTTTTGCTCTTAAAATGGGATTCCCCGCTAAATGGATAACGTTCGTTACCAATGGGAAATTTTTATTTTTCTTATCTTAAATCCGATTTAGACCAATAGAAACCATAAATTTCATACCCAATTGATGAATATATCTTTTTCTTTTTATTCATTTTAGATAGTGACTGGAGTTTTCTACTATTCACCAGTACTGATCATTGATACTGGAAAATTCTTTCCTTTCTTTTGTTTTTGTTCCAGCTCATAATCTGAACGAGTCACACATACACCCTAGTACATGTTCCTCGGCGCTGAGGGCATCCCCGAAGCGCGGGGGATTTCGTTACATTTTTCATTGGCTGTCTTGTGTTTCTAATAAGTTGTTTAATAGTTGGCATGCTGAACCATATACATAATGGGCTGGTTTAGATCAATCCTAACCGAAAGTAGTTCTAGTTAATAGAATATTAAACCTAGAATGATAAACCTAGTAACAAGATAAAATAAAAAAAATTAACTTTTTTTATTAATTTTATTCGACTGCGACAAGATCAATAATTCCATGAGCTTGAGCTTCTGTTGCTGACATAAAAACATCCCTTTCCATATCTTCGGATATAACCCATAAGGGTTTGCCCGTTCTTTGTCCATAAACCCTTGTGAGGGTTTCGCGCAATTTCAAAAGTTCTTCCGCTTCCAGGAGAAATTCTCCCGTTTGGGCCTCATAAAAAGAGCTCGCGGGTTGATGAATCATTACCCTGATGATATACCATAAAAAAAGTGTTTCTATCTCGCACAATAAGCCGAAGAGCAAAAATACGGACTAACACGAAAAAATATAGAATTGAACAACCGTACGTGCATCTTTTTCACATTGCATACGGCTCTACAATGGAATTTACTTTTTATATTTTCCGTTGAAAAAGAGAAAATATAGAATCAATCGATCAGATCCAGATCAGTAAATTATCCAATTACCACCCTTCTTTTCGTAGTAGTTCAAAAATACTATGATGGCTCCGTTGCTTTATATTTCTTTATTTCGCTTGTAGTTCAGCAATCCCAAAGTTTCTTTTTGATCCGAAAAATAAGGAAGAATTTTTGTGTACTCTTTCAAACATAAATAGAGTCTTTTTTTTTCATAAAAAAAGTTTGTGACGCTAAAATGGACTCCTGATATAAAAAAATCAGGAATACTCTTCATCTCATACTACTCTTTCGATACATAATCGAATGTTTTGAAAACAAAATAGAGAAAAATTGTCTCATATCGAATTCAAAGTGCCATGCTATTATTACTAAATATATTTCATATGGTGAAGGCATAGTCTTTTTTTTTCTCTCAAATAAAAAACTCATTGGCGCCAAGCGTGAGGGAATGCTAAACGTTTGGTAATTTCTCCGCCGACTAGGATAAAGGATCCCATTGAAGCAGCTAACCCCATGCATATTGTATGTACATCTGGTCGCACAAATTGTATGGTATCATAAATAGCTATTCCGGGTATTACCCACCCGCCAGGAGAATTTATAAACAAATACAAATCTTTGGTATCATCCTCGATACTGAGATATACCATAAGACCAATAAGTTGATTCGCGATCTCGCTATCAACTTCTTGGCCTAAAAAAAGTAATCTTTCTCGATAAAGTCGGTTGATTAGGGTAAAATTGTATCCCTTAGGAACCGTACAAGCACCTTTTGATGCATACGGCTCAAACAAAATTGTGAAAAAATCAATGTATAGATTCTATATTCTTTTTGATTTTTCATCTAGGTTTCTCCAACTTATAATGAATAAATAATCAAGGGTCTCCTTTTAGATTTTTCAAGAAGGATGACTTTTTGCTCCTTTCCCGAAATTACCTAATTACCCATATAATAATAGAAAAATATTTCTAAAATTTAAATATAATTTACTAAAATTATCGAACTTACTTTTCATTGATGTATCATATCATCGAGATCCAAGCCAAACCACGATGTTATTTTCTTGTTCTTGAATAGGTCTCTTTCATTTTTTTAGGTTTATGCTCTACTCCGGGTAAAGATCTGCCCGATTTTGATTTGCACATATAGGGCAAATGTTTCCAATACCACTTGTTTTTTTTTGTTATTTCATATCTTTTCTTTCGTCAATTTCAATATTCAACATATTATATTCATTACTTTGTTCGATTGTTTGAGATCGCTCTTTTTATATTTGAAATTTCAAATCGAAACGAGGAAGAGTTAAAGTAAATAAACTATATAATAAAAGTAGTAAGCTTCAATATATTCCCAATTGGGATTTTTATAAACGGAGCCTGGATACTGCATTTTATTGGTCCAATCGAGCCAACCATAAATTTTTCTAATTGATAATATTAATCTGACTCCTCCGAAAAATAAAAAATAGATCTAATTATATTTCACGCTCCAAATTTTAAATTTTGAATGATTCAATCAATCTTTCTTGGGCGAAAGGGAGGATATCTCAATCGGTCGAGAGAACGGGGAAATCCCATATGACCCAATATATCTGACAAGTCGCACTATACGTCAACCCAAGATGCATCTTCCTCTCCAGGACTTCGAAAGGGAACTTTTGGAACACCAATAGGCATTAAATGAAAGAAAAAAATTAAGTACTCTATTTCACTTTGATGTGGAAGCGTAATAATTAGGGTTATTTTATTGTCTTTATAATATCAATCTTTAGTATATTTTCTGCATAGATTAGATTAGAAAGGTTTAGTTTAAGAAGACAGAATAAATAAAGAAAAATTATTACCAATCTAGCCTTCCAATAATGAAGAAGTATGAAAGTATTTACTCATCGAGTATGGTATCAACTCCCCATTGCGTATTGCTACTTATCGGGTATAGAATAGATTTGTTTCTTTTTATTCCTACAAACATAATTGTTCCATTATTACAAACAGACTAGAACAAACATTAACCCTTGTTCCGAGATAATCTATTGAACAAAAGGGATCCATTGCATAGTCATAGTCTTTGTCTTTTCCAATGCAATAAAGTTACATAGTGTCATTTTTTTTTGATAAAGAGGTATTTCCATGGGTTTGCCTTGGTATCGTGTTCATACTGTCGTATTGAATGATCCCGGCCGGTTGATTTCTGTTCATATCATGCATACAGCTCTGGTTGCTGGTTGGGCCGGTTCGATGGCTCTATATGAATTAGCAGTTTTTGATCCCTCTGACCCCGTTCTTGATCCAATGTGGAGACAAGGTATGTTCGTTATACCTTTCATGACTCGTTTAGGAATAACCAATTCGTGGGGCGGTTGGAGTATTACCGGGGGGACTATAACGGATCCTGGCATTTGGAGTTACGAAGGTGTGGCCGGGGCGCATATTATGTTTTCTGGCTTATGTTTTTTAGCAGCTATTTGGCATTGGGTGTATTGGGATCTAGAAATTTTTTCTGATGAACGTACAGGAAAACCCTCTTTGGATTTGCCTAAGATTTTTGGAATTCATTTATTTCTTTCCGGGGTGGCTTGTTTCGGTTTTGGTGCATTTCATGTAACCGGCTTGTACGGGCCCGGAATATGGGTATCCGATCCTTATGGACTAACTGGAAAAGTACAACCTGTAAGTCCAGCATGGGGCGTGGAAGGTTTTGACCCTTTTGTTCCAGGAGGAATAGCCTCTCATCATATTGCAGCAGGGACATTAGGCATATTAGCCGGTTTATTCCATCTTAGTGTCCGTCCGCCTCAACGTCTATACAAAGGATTACGTATGGGCAATATTGAAACTGTTCTTTCTAGTAGTATCGCTGCTGTCTTTTTTGCAGCTTTTGTTGTTGCAGGAACTATGTGGTATGGTTCAGCAACTACCCCGATCGAATTATTTGGTCCCACTCGTTATCAATGGGATCAGGGATACTTTCAGCAAGAAATATACCGACGGGTAAGTGCTGGGCTAGCCGAAAATCAAAGTTTATCAGAAGCTTGGTCGAAAATTCCTGAGAAATTGGCTTTTTATGATTATATTGGCAATAATCCAGCGAAAGGAGGATTGTTTAGAGCAGGCTCAATGGACAACGGCGATGGCATAGCGGTTGGATGGTTAGGACACCCTATTTTTAGAGATAAAGAAGGACGTGAACTCTTTGTACGACGTATGCCCACTTTTTTTGAAACCTTTCCCGTCGTTTTGATAGATGGGGACGGAATTGTTAGAGCTGACGTTCCTTTTAGAAGAGCAGAATCTAAGTATAGCGTTGAACAGGTGGGTGTAACTGTTGAATTTTACGGCGGTGAACTAAACGGAGTCAGTTATAGCGATCCTGCTACTGTGAAAAAATATGCTAGACGTGCTCAATTGGGTGAAATTTTCGAATTAGACCGTGCTACTTTGAAATCAGATGGTGTTTTTCGCAGTAGTCCGAGGGGTTGGTTTACTTTTGGACATGCTTCCTTTGCCCTACTCTTTTTCTTCGGGCACATTTGGCACGGGTCTAGAACCTTATTCAGAGATGTTTTTGCTGGGATTGACCCCGATTTGGATGTTCAAGTAGAATTTGGCGCATTCCAAAAAATAGGAGATCCAACTACACGAAGACAAGGAGTTTAATACAATATTGCTTTATGATTTTTTGTCTCTATTTTTTTTTTGTGATTTGACATAGGATACTAGAACAATCTTAATTTGAATCCCCGTCTTTATCATTATTGGGAAAATAATCCCAAGTAAACAGGTATGGAAGCTATAATTGTAAGCCACAATCAAATTTATGGAAGCATTGGTTTATACATTTTTATTAGTCTCTACTTTAGGGATAATTTTTTTCGCTATCTTTTTTCGGGAAACTCCTAAAATTTCAACTAAAAAATGAAATGATTTTTCATTATTTCAATTGAAGTAATGAGCCTTCCAATATTGGAAGGCTCATTACTTCGACTAGTCTCCGTGTTCCTCGAAGGGATCTCTTAGTTGTTGAGAGGGTTGCCCAAAAGCGGTATATAAAGCATACCCAGTAAAACTTACAAGTAAACCAGATATAAAGATGGCGACTAGGGTTGCTGTTTCCATTATTATATAATTTTAAGACTACAATGGATCTATGATAAAATCATTTATTTACAACGGAATGGTATACAAAGTCAACAGATCTCAATGAATATAATCGGATTTATGGCTACACAAACCGTTGAGAGTAGTTCTAGATCTCGTCCAAAACCTACTACCGTAGGGTCTTTATTGAAACCGTTGAATTCGGAATATGGTAAAGTAGCTCCTGGGTGGGGAACTACTCCTTTGATGGGAGTTGCGATGGCTTTATTTGCAGTATTCCTATCTATTATTTTGGAAATTTATAATTCTTCTGTTTTACTAGATGGAATTTCAATGAATTAAATCCACAAAAACAAGAAAATGAAATCCAAAAGAACCGGGAAATTCTAGCTTTTCACTACACAATATAAAGTAATTTTTTAGAATTCCGATTTCTATCCCCTTTTGGTAGTTCGATCGCGGAATTTCTTTCTTTCTGTATTTCCGGAATATGAGTGTGTGACTTGTTATAATTGATCCTATTGATAATACAGAAAATGAATCTGTCATCTTATCCTGATAGAGATGGTTTTACCTCGTTGGATTTTTTTTTGGTATCTGAAACACGAAATAGCTAAAATAGATCAAGAAATATTTGAACTATGATTCATATTGAATATTCAGACCTCGAGATCGGATTCAGAAAAAATTTGCCTTTCAAAGAAAGAATTAGAAGTTATAAATCGAAAGATTTTTTTCTTTCAAACTACTTTTGATGCCGATTTTGTTTAACCAACAGACAAATTTTTTTGTATTATTAGTCATAATAACTATCCTATTGATTTAATAAGTGATGATCAAATGATTCTTACTCAAGGAATCTTTGTGCTTAGCTTTCGGGTTTTATTAAATCATCGTGGTTCTAGTATAAATCTGGAGGTTCACGCGATTCATAGGGTCTTAACAAGAGAAATTCCTATCAATGATAAAAAAACAAAAAAGTCACATTATATATTATTTATTATGAATAAAAAAATACCGAATCAAAGAAAAAAAAGGAAAAGAGAATATTCAAGAGGCCTGTAGTAACAATCAAGAGAAAGACGAATGAGCCGATTTGATATTTTGGCATTATCAACAC